TCAATCGGTAGATCTCACTTCCCTTCTCCCATACCATAGCCAGAAGGGATAGCGTATCTACAGAAGAGAGAGTACGGGGCCTTACCCTTAATTTAATTTAGACGCGGCTCGAATGCCTTTACGCTATAGGCTGTGTTAAGCATGCTTCTTTGACAGAAAACAAACTCTTTTTCCATGACAACAGGCGCGACTATAAAGGGCGGGGCGGTAAGCTCTCTATCAACAACAGGGGGGCTGTTCCCCTTTGTCAACTCCTTGCTTGTGTCGTTGACTTTGTCAACCAAGCCTAACCAAAGCGTCACAACAACATCCAAAGGTTGCTTTTGTCAACGCTACTCAGGACCGGGGCAAGCGGAATTCAGTATAGGCTCGAAGAGGGGCTTACTAAGCGAAGGGCCGAAGGCGGCTTTGCTCATGAGTTAGCGATCAAGCGGAAAAAGACCTGCCGGCTTCTTTTCTTTTTTTTTTTCATTTCCCTCCCTCTTGAAAGATTTCCAGAAACTCGAGTCTTATTTCTTCTTCTTTCGGTGGAGCTTCCTCTCTAGGTTCTTCTTGCAGCCTTATCCCTTTTCCAAATTCTTCTTCCCTTAGGATCGCCTTTGTAAGCCGGAACGTAGGAGTCATGATGATCCGGTGGGAGGGATCTTCCTCACAAAGCCAGATAGTATTAATAGCATTAATTATAGTGATGTTAAGGGGATGTTGGAAATCGGACACTTCCTCGGCCCAGCATGTTGAGACCGGAGCGTGACTAGGGAGCGAGTTCTTAAAAACTCCCATTTTCTCGTTGGGGTTCTTAGTAGCTTTCTGTTCATCCGCCACGTTGATTTTTCCTTCTTCTATGAAATCCTGGATTTTTTGCTTCAAAGTCTAGCTTGCATCCGTCGCATGACCCGGTCCCCCCTCATTGGGACCTAACAAAATTCTGCCAATTCCTTCCAGCCTTACTCAAATAGGGGGTGGGGGTGGAGTGCAGTGGAGCGATTAGTACATGCTGACGTCCGAAAGTGCTTCGCTTTCTATGGAGATAAGAACAAGTAGATCATAAGCTAGTATTGGATTTACTGGCAGAACAGATCGATGATCCTATCTTCTTGGATCCAATTCAAAAATTCCTAATTCACCCTGGTGAATCAGCTGACGGAATAACCTTTCCAAACAACGGGATTGGTCTCCTCCCTTACTCAACCTCTATAAAAAAGCCCTTTCCCCTTTTCATAATAATAAGGTCAGCTTTCAAGCCAAGCCTGCTTCTTTTGAATATGGTGTGGGTCTATGACATCAGGTAGCCAGCAATCGAAGAATGAGCCAACTGGGTTACCATGTTGATTTGCTCTTCTTCATCGAGTTTGTTTCGCATTTGGGCAGCGACAGCCCTCCACCTGCCTACGTAGGCACTGAAACTTTCATCACCTTTCTGATTTAGAGCCTCGAGATCTGATCTTTTTGGTTTGGCATCTAAGTTGTAGGAGTACTGATTGATGAACATTTGAGATAATTGCTCAAACGACGCCAACTTAGAATGATCTAGTGACGTAAACCATTTCAGTGCGGGGCCCGTAAGACTCTTCTGGAACAATCGGATGGCAGCCCCTTCGTCTTTCTTTTCTCTAAAGGGCAGACATCGGCACAATAGGCTTTAAGATGAGAGATGGGACAACCTTTTCCGTTGTATTTTTCGAATTCCTTTGAACCCTTTTGGCAGTTGTGAATCAGGGTAAAGGGCAAAATCCCTGAATTTGGTGGAAAAACTGCCAATGCCTTGCGTTTTCTTCAAAAAATCCTCAACTCAACTTTCTTTAATCTTTCCGCATACTCGTCCGTCCCCGAAGGGGGAATGGTATTTGCATAGGGGCGAGGTGGTTGGAGATGAGCTAAAGTGGAATGACGGAGATTGGATGGCCTGGAAAGCTGGGTAGGGTTTGGGGCGAGCTGTGGGCTACATTAGATATGGGTTGAAATGGCGAGAACTGAGATAACGATGATGTTTGGGAAAAAGCAGACCCGATGGTGCCGAGAATCGAGGAATGACAATGTACTCCTTTCCTTACGGGGCTCATGGAATAGCGTATTTCGAAAGAGGAAGACGGGGGATTGGGTATACAACCGTTTGGTAATTACAACAGAGCGTTGAACGGCATGGAAATGGCTAGCATAGGATTCAGTTGGATGGAAACAAATACTGTTAAAAAAGAAATGTTATTTATTATGCTCTCCGGAAAGCCCAACATGTTGAGATACGGAACGAAGATACGTGCCGTGTCCATCCAACTATTACAAGTTCCATGTCGCCGCCTTCGTAACTCCAGAATTCCAGCGAGTGCCATGTTCCTTTAATTTGTTTGATTGACTTGACTACTGCCCTCTTTCTCTCACATTGAAGATTTCGCCAGTGAGCAGGAAACCTGAAAAGCATTGAAGAAGAGAGCAAAAAGAGTTTGAGATCAAGATCAAAGTGGTGCTTTTCAAACGCGCATAAATAAAAAAAATGATCCCTGCATCCCCTCAGGCTGGCCACGTAGCACGAACCGTGTCCGGCTCCAAGAAGAGAAGTAGTGGCTGTGAGTGCATGGTTGGTCCTGAACCAGAGATGAGGTAAGGATATGTATACCTGGGTGAAACTTTTATATTGGGTTTATGAGTTGCTTGAACCGACTCATTCGAAAGCGTTGAATGCATAATGATGAAAGACAAGGGACTGGAACTGATTGCTGAGAAGGGATCTTGTTCAGCGAGCAGCAGATTCAGCGGGCGAACTCGGGGGACAGCGCCAGAACCCGGCGAGAAAGATTTCGAAACTATCCGTTGTGTTAGCAAATCATACGAGTCATAGTTGTTTAGCTCTAAGTCCGTGATTAGTCAGCATAAAGAAGAAAGCTATCTCCATTAGTTGTCATCTCCTAGTAGTCGCCATCTCCATCCACTACCCCCTCGATGACCGATCCCGAATTCCTCCCAAAGTCATTTTTCCTTACCATAAAAAACCCCTCTTCTCTTGCAACTCACCGAAAAAAGAAAGGGCCTTGTAAGACCGATGTGAAAGGAAAGCGAATGAAATGTGGAGCAATCCTAGAATAAGCAAGCCACTTTTTTTTATAGGAGTAGTGGTAGTGGTGCTTAGGAGTTTGAGCTCTTACTTTTCGTAGTAGTAGTAGCTGGTCTAGTCTATTGGCGAAAGGAAGGAACCCGACACCGCAGCTTCTGCCTTCTTGTCTGAAGTGAAGTAGCCTTCCCGCTTAGCTTTCATTTGACACTGAACCGCTGTTGCTGACTACCGGGATGTAATCGCTGCCCTCGGTCCTAACAGCTTATTTACCCCTTAGATGAAAAAGGTCGGACCTTACGCTATTCCTTTCTCACGTCATAAATTGCGGTCCGGGTAAAGCTACTACCCTTAATACACCTTAGGGAGACTACGGGGGTACACTGATAGAGAAAAAGAGTGAAAAGGTCTTATTGTATTGATTCCCGAAGTGAACTTACCGTGATTGCTTTAGGAGTTAGCCTTCAGAATGTCGAGATGGATTACCTTTATTCTTTCTCTGATTGCGCAGGAGCAGTGTCCGGGTTTCCAACAGCCGAAGCCCCTGCCGCTTTCCCTGAGACTGGTGCCTATTCCCATGAGAACACAAGAGAAGTGGTTTTTCTACGATCCGCTTGCTTGAACGGCTTGATTGAGTACCTTACTGGAAAACAAACCGCCTGGAACTGAGTACCGAAACTTGCCTACCGTCCCAACACAAGGCAAACCTGTCATTCATCGGGCTAACACTTTGATTCATGAAGGCAAGTCGGGAAGTCGAGCAAGGAAGAGATAGCTAGCTTTGGGCTTCCCCTAAGAGAAAGAAGGGACTTTTATTTTAAGTGCAGAAGCCAAAGAAAGCCTCTTTACCTAACTTTGGCTGGTATACGAGTGGGAACAGGCTCAGTTCAAAAACCATATCTGTCTGTAGATTCACAAAATCTATCTCTGTTGGGAACTGTTGATTAACCCATCTTTCTGTCTTTCCTCGATACCGACATCCTAAGATGTAGAGGTGACTTCGTCATGCAGAGGATTCAACTGCTTAGCCGAGACAGGGCCAAGCTCAATTCCATGGTTACGGGGTGCCACGCTATGTGCTTTCTTTGCTTCATCTTTCTCTGTCACCGTGGATTCCCTTTTGTCTTTATTTGAAGTAGATTAGATTATTTAACTATTCAAATTGAACGGATCCCGCACTATAACCTTATGAGTCTTTCAGTCCCTCTGACTTTTCATGTCGAGATGAAAATAGAGGGGGATTACCGTTGAGAATTCGAGATTCCACCGAAAGAACTGCTGCTTATTCAGGTACTGGTACTGGCTAATGCTTTTCTCTCTCCTATCGAAGATTCTCGAAACTCTTGAGACTAGAGGATAGAAAGAGGGAACTCCTTTTTTGCTTGGCTTGACCATATAGGGCAGCCCCACTTCCAGTATTGTTGGAAGAAGCAGTGCAGTGTAAGCAGGTCAGTTTCGGGAAGCAGTGAAGGAAGCAGAGATAGAATTTAGGAATGCAGTCACGTGCCTTACTTGGACTTTTTTTTGAATTTACCTTGAGTTTCTAAATCTGAGTTATAGGCGCAATTACCACTCTTTGATAAATTTATTGTAAAACAATATGAGCAAGCTTCTCTAGACTCCCCTATCCCCACCCCGTTTGGCACTTCTTTTTATTGAAATCCAATCCTGTTAGCTCGAGCTCAAGGCATTTTGGAGAGAGCCTCTCACCCTTCGGCTTTCTGGGTTTGCTCGCTTTTCAAAGCTTCTTGGGATTAAGATCAAGCAAGTGGGGTACCTTAAGCGCTTCCAAGAACGTACGCTCATCAAAGGCTTGAGATCGTGTACCTGTGTCTCGAGTCCTAGGAAAAGGGCTTCCTAACCTTTTTACAGAATGGGAAGTGGGAGCTTATCGACTGAAAGGGCCAAACCAAAGAGGATTGACCCCCGGAAGATAGAAAGCAATATCGGAATGCTTAAAGCGCTAGAGTCGGGAGCTGCAACAGGCTTGCTCTTTTGTCTTTTGTTTTGGGTGGGCCTATCTAGCTTCTTGTCCTACCCACTATGATTTGCCAAATCAGGGCTCAACGGGGCTGAGAGAGAAAGCCCTAAATAACCATATTTCATATTCCCCTTCCCAAGATGTTAGTAGAAATCCAATCCTATCAAGAAGGGGTGTGTTTTGGGGCACTCAGGCTTAGAAAGCTGAAGCGTATGGTGGGGTTGCTTAAAGTATGCCTCTCTCCTGGACGAAGTCAAGAAGAAATGGGCTATCTGTTGAAAAGTCCGGAACGATGATGGTTCTCTGACTCAGTAATTCTTTTGTTTCACAAAATGAGTTTGAGTTATATAAGGCGAGTCGAGTTTCACTCTGATAGGGCAATGAATTCCATTTGGGTTTGGCAAAGCCAATATATGTGACAGGAAAGGTCGTTCAGAGAATATAGAATATGGAGAGTATAGAGATTTCAGCTTTTCTGCCTAGCTCTACAGAAATGGAAAGCCCTATGCAGCAGTTTATGATTTTCAACCTAACAGGGACAGACAGAGGCATTGACATATCAAAAAAGTTTGTCTCGTTTCCATTTGAGCAGATCAGAGCTGATGACAAGAGAGAGACCAGTTGATTAAATTAGGGTGCCCGGGGCATGCGCTCTAACTTTGATAGTTGCACGAAAAAGGGTAAAGCCCGACAAAAACCCTAGAAAAAATCAGGACTTAGGTCAAAAAGAGCGAGAACCATGAAACCAGCCGTCATGGTTTTTTGTTTTGAAAATTGACATATGTATTCAGTTGATATAACAAAGTCATTTTCATTTGAAACCTTTTTTCCCCTCCCTTACCACAACTAGAAAATCCTTCTCACCCCTGTTCCCAGCGGAGTGGAATTCCTTCGCTCGGTTCCGAGGCCAGTAGATCTATTCCCATCCCTTATCATTCCATAGCCGCTAAGAGGCAGCAGATCCAAGTGCTGATGAAGATCCAGTTTTCCTTAAAATAAGGAAGCAGCATCACCGGCAGCGGATTCTCTTTACCTTTTCGTGCTTTCTTTCTACGCCAAACATAGAAGCCGGGAGAAAGGCATGCCTCAAAGCCAGGCCATAAGCCCAACAGCAGCTGCTTGCCTCATCATCGGGAGGAGGAGCTGAGAAAGAAATCATGATAGATCGGTTTGATTTGGCTCGGTCTTCGCGAAGCGGGTAGGCTAGGGGTGCAGGGATGGCCCCGAAGACGGGGTTGGCGAGGCAGAAGACATGGTGACAGTTATCAAGGATTTGCTTATACAAAGCTGCTTGGAAATGGTGGAGAGATCAGAGGAAAGGAAGGCTCAACCCGTCATGGAAGAAACCCAATCCTTAGGGACCGCAGACGAACCCCAAGAGGTTAGGATAGGAACCACTTTGACTCTCGAAGAACGAACAAACCTGATTGACCTTTTGAAAGAATATAAGGATGTCTTTTAAAGATCCCTCGTTGCACACTTTCTATATCTCCGTCTCCATTATCGTCTGCATCTATAACTACTTCTATAAGGGAAGGGAAGAACCTAGCTACTGGAGAGGGCAAGACCTTAAGCTCAAACTCGCAGGAGGCTCGCTATGTCTTAAACTAGACATTTCTAAAGCCTTTGATAAGCTGAAATGGCGTTTTCTTCTCAAGACCCTGGCCAAGATGGGCTTCTCCTCAGAATGGATTGAGCTGGTCCAGCAGTGTGTCTGCACATCGAGAGGTTCGGTCCTGATAAACCGTAAACCCTGTGGCTTCTTCTCCCCGGAATGTGGCGCCAAGGGGACCCTCTTTCCGCCTATCTATTCATCATTGCAGAAGAAGTTCTAAGTCAGAATATCACTCAAATGGTATCTCGAGGTTTGATTACTCCGCTCTCAGTTCAGCCAGGTTATGACCAGGGTTGCCATTTGTTTTTTGCGGACGATATTTGACTTTTCATGCGTGCATCCGGCTCTTCAACTTCTTCTTATGAAGTATCAGAACGCGTCCGGGCAGCATTTCAATATTGCCAAGAGCCACTTATTTCTTGGTCGTATGCAGCCTCGTAGTAAGAAGAAAATCAGTAGTCTGACGGGCATGTCCGAGAGCAAGTTCCCAACGACTTATCTTGGTGTTCCGCTCTTCCAAGGAGCACCGAAGAGGAGATTCTTTTTGCCATTGCTGGATTCAGTTAGAAAGAGACTCCGTGGTTGGAAGGGTAAGTGACTATCCTTCGCAGGGAGGTTGGTTCTTAGAAAGCATGTTTTAGCAAGTATCCTAGTTCATTGTTTCCTAGCTCTTACAGTCCCTCGAAGTATCCTCAAAGAGCTGGACAAACTGATGAGGAATTTCCTTTGGTCGGCAAGTGAAGCAAAACAAAAAGCCAATTTGGTCAATTGGGACTCCGTTTGCAAGCCTAAATCTGAAGGTGGCCTTGGATTGTGCAAAATGCAGGATCTTAATGACGCTTGTCTGTTAAATAAAGTTGACTTGGCGAGCTCAATCGGGATCTACGCTTTTGGCCCGGTGGATGAAGCATCGCTACTTTAGAAGGTTTCCTCTATGGTATCCTCACCTCTCTCAAAATAGATCTTGTCTATGGAGGAAGATGAGGCAGCTGGCTACTTACATACAGTTGGGTTATAAATGGTTAGGTTAATTGGTGATGGAAAATAGGTGCGTTTATGGTTTGATGTCTGGCTGGGTTCAGAAGCAATAGCGGACATTTTGCCTCCATTTCAGCATTTAAGCCAGGGTCTCGGAGCTAATTGATGAGTGACGACTCTGGCTGATCCCAAACGACCTTCATCCCCTTATTGTCCAGCAGCTAGAAGCCACCAAGCTGATTGTGCTCTCGCCCTCTCTGTCACCAGATGTGATTTATTGGGCGGACTCCCCATCTGGCCTGGCCAGCTGTCTGTCTCTGCCGCTTGGGATGAAATCAGGGAATGGGGAGAGCCTATTCCTGCGTGTTGCCTTTTCAATTGTTGTACCGATGGCTTTCTTTCCTGAGAGTGCTAACATGAAGGCTCGCTGGCTAACAGTGGAGTCATCGCCCAGCTTACGGGTACGGGACTAAAAAACAAATATAACAATTGATCGAGGAGTTGGGCTTTTCTTCGCCGATGAATCGATTACATTATGTACCGATTAACTAGTTGGTTCAGAAGATGGATTGGACTTCGTTCCTGGTTCATCGCCCGTCACCACCAGGAGATATATTTTGAGACGGATCAGATTGGTTCCCCAGAGAGGAAAGTACTGGCGGAGAGGGAGATCAAAAGCAGCTAGTTGACCAAGTAAAAACGGAGGTTTAGGGCCCCGTAGGAGATCCGGTTGTTGGCAGGGTGAAAGCAGGAGCAGAAGCAATTGAAGTTCCAGTGCCAATTCCATTTTGAGTACCCGTGCTAGATCAAGACCCGGCAGCAGAGGCACAGGCTACAAGGGCAAAGGCCTAGGCATCCTTTCTTGTTAGAGAGCAAGCTCATTCTCAGGATCTAATGGACCAAGTTTATGCTATATTTAACAGAAGTATAGACAGCAACAAAAGAGCCTATTGGAGAGATAGGGAAGATACCAGCACTACCTCGTCCAGCACCTTCTTCGCTCGGTTCAAAATCAAATTGCTTATCTAGGTGACCCAGAACCGGAAATCTGTTTACCTCGTTGACCCATAACCTCTTTCCCTTGTTTACCCAGCAACGGGTAGGGGCAGGCACGCCACATAGGTAGAGGAAAGGAAGAAAGAGTCCCATCACCGCGTCGCATTCTAGTAGGCTTTAGTTTTAGATAAAATATCCATTGAAGTCAGGGAAGATCGGGCGTATATTCACAATAGAGGCTCATCTTTATGCATTCTCCGCCTCTAAATCAATCTGGGCGGGTGGTCCTAACCTATTAGTTGAGGCGGTTCAATTATCCGCCTGACCTACATAAAGATGTTAATTTTTATGTAGGATAAACTCCCGTAATTGATTTATCAAGACGGGGCATTGCCTTTTATTCCCACCCCAAAAGAATGAAGTTTGACGTCTCTTATCTACATGCAAAAGCTTGATCAATTCGTCACGTAATTCTTAACCATAAGGAAGCACCGCGCGAAGCCATAGTAACCTTCGGAGCCCGCACTTCACACTCACTTAAACAACCAATCCTTATAATTTAAGTAGGCAGTCAAGACCAGAAAGTCAGTCTTTTCGTATGATTAGATTGGCTAGGTGAATGATCAAAAAAAGAGTCCAACTAGCATGTGTTAAGCATATACCCAATAGCTTCTTAGCGCTTAGCTACTGCGTATAAGCTTAAGCCTGTTCTTACAAGAAAGTAAGTAATCTCAAGGCCCGGGCATTCATCCAATGCTTACTTTTAGGCATAGCATTAGCCTATTTCCGCGAGTCAGAAAGCCTCATCCGTGCGCTGATCCTTCTATAGTCGGAAGACAAGATCGCAAGGGAATCACTAGTTCCATGCCTTCTACTTAGCCAAGGCTGCCTTTGTCAAACTTCCGATCTACTTTTGCCGGGTTGGTTGGTATTATTAAGTGATAGTCTAAGCCGTATAGCTTCGATCCTCCTTTTGCGTTGGAGGCGGAGGTCGTAGACCAAGAAATCCTATGGCACAAGAAAGGGAGAGAAGCCGGCCCTCTTCTAGTTCAGGGAAAGAGGAACGAAGGCGTTGCGTTATTAAGCAACAAATGCCAGCGAGGATCGACTTTCTGTGGTGCCAAAGACCGATGACTAGTTAACCGACTCCTGGTCGACATGAGGAAGACAACTATTCTTCTGGTAAAGTGGACGAAAAGAGCGAGTCTCTGTCTAACTACTCTAACCAGGAGGGGGATGATAGGTGACAGGCCAATAGGAAGCTTGCTACGGTCTAGTCCGGACGGACCTGGAAAGCGCGATGGATATGTTATCAGCCAATGCATCTTCTTGCTACCCGATTTTGACAATACCGATGTCGATAATCTGACCTTGGGCACAGACAACTATCAGTTATTTGCTTGCTTCCGTGTAAACTCACTGAATAGCCTTCGTACTTGATCCTGTCTTTTTTCTTAAAATGATGGTGAGTTGCTATCAGATCCATCGGCCTATGGGAGTATGTATGGTGGGTGGTCTCCAGTACTTCACTCTGACTCGCCCAGAGATTTCGTTTGCTGTTGGACTTGTAGACAAGTTTATGAAGTCTCCTCGGGTCCCTCATTTAGTAGTTGCTAAACGTATTTTGAGATATATAAAAGCTGGACTCTTCTGGAAACCTTGCCATTACTGCCTACCCCTATTCTATTAGTCAAGCTTGGCAACCCCTACCTCTTAAAGCTGAAGTAAGGTATTAATGCTGGTAATGTTACAGATCGTCGCTCCACTACTGGCTTTTGCGTTTTCTTCGGTGACTCTCAACTATCTTGGAAGAGCAAGAAAGAGAGAGGCTCGCTCTAGTGCAGAAGCCGAGGAAAGGGCTCTTGCTGATACTACATCAGAGATTATTTTGTTGTTGCGATGGTTACTTAAAGATATGGGAGTCACTTTTTCTGGGCCTACTATTCTCTTTTTTGACAACAAGAGTGCTATCCAAATAGCACACAATGATGTCTTTCATGAGCGAACAAAAGATATCGAAATTGCCTTACTTAGGGCACTTCGTTCGCCATCACTTTAGGTTCAATGCCATACATTTCCTCAGAGCTTCAGATCGCGGATCTTCTTACGAAGTCCCACACCACTGTGCGATTCCGATACTTAGTATCCAAACTCCACATGTTATCCCTTGAGGCATCTTGAGTTTGAGGGGGGTGTTAAGCATATTTATTCTGTATCTTCTGTACTGTATATAGTAAGTAAGTCTTGCTGTATATAGAACTTTCCTTTTTTTTATGTTTTTTTACATGTATATATAGGGTAGGGCTTTAAACCCTCAGTGAAATACATAGATTTTCACCCATTTTCAAATCAAATGATTCTATTTTATTAAAAAAAAAAATCAAACAATATTATTATATAAAAAATTTTTAGTAAGTAATCGAGGAATTAACTAAAACTACATTTGACTGACTATACTCTCTTTGTCCCCCGCCGGGTCAGCCTAATTAATATTAATTCAAACTCTAAAGGAAAGGATGATACACGTCTTGGAGTGAAGGACAGAGCAGAGCACAAAAAGCTTTTTTTCTGGAGAGAAAAAGTAAGCGGGGTGCTTTATCTCTTCTTTCCCGATGTCCCTGATATACGGAATTGGAAAGGAATTCTAGATCATTCAGATTTCCGGCGGAATATGGATGGAATCGAGAGGGAAGAAAGAGTCCGGTTTCAGAGGCTTGATCAACTTTGTAATCATGGATCATCAACAAATCCCTAAATGCTTCTTTCTTTATACTGTCGCCACGGAAACGAAAAGGTTCAGGTAGGGGGAACTCTTAGATTCTCAAGGTTTAGATAGTATTTATGAAAATCCATCTCCACCTATGTTGTGCCCTTCCCCCCAACCAAAGCATTCCGGCATCTGTTATTCCTGGTCTCACCCTGTGAAGCAAAGTCGGACAAGGGGGAAAGACATGGAATTGATAGGGAACCGTAGCCAAGTGGCTAAGGCATGAGTCTGCAAAACTTCTATTCGTCGGTTCGAATCCGACCGGTTCCTACACCGCCGCGCCATTCCACCCATCATTTTTTTACATGGTTAGTGGATAGAACGGGGGCTTCCGCTTGCTCCTTCGTACTAGTGGCTTAGCTGCCTTAGTTTCCCTTCCTTACCGAATTCCTTTCCTTATTAGGAGTCTTATTCTTTATGTCTCTAGTTTCTTTTTTCTTTCTTTATAAGCTATCCTTGCTTCGGCCTTAGGTCTTACAGCTGTGATACTATAGACATATCTAGTTAGTCTTCTTCTTTCCTCGCCTTTGGCTTTCGTCCTTCGTCCTCTTTACACTTAGTTGCTTCAGCCTTCGTCTTTCGGCTTTAGGACTAACTCAGCCTTTTTTATCTTTAATAAATAGGTATTTAGTGAGTGACTCTTTCCGTCTTTAGTTTAGGTTCATTACGGCAGTTGTTAGTTTCGTCTCTTTATCAGTTAATTCGGTATCGTTTATTAATTGCGTATATTAAGGTTAGTCCTTCCCCAGGTGCGCCTAAAGTCTTATATTCGATGATTCCTTTCCAAGCGGGTTAAACCATCAGGCTCGACTAAGAAATCCATGCAAGAGACTCCTCCATCCCCGAAATCCAGGGAGGTGTTCTTGAAGACATGGCGGGCTCCAAGCTACACCCTTCTCTGCTACCAAATCATAGATCTTCCAGAGAAGACAAAAGCGAATGAGCTCGCTCGGTTCGCGTCTGATCCTCCTCTTTCTCATAGACTGATGCAGAAAAGAAGTCACTTAAGGAAACATCCGATGAATTCGCGACACTCCAGTACCAATGGACGTACCGAAGCCAATCCTTCATCCAGTTCCTGAGCAAAGACCGCTCAAGGAAGTCCCGGACTCTTTCTGTTGGAAAGAATTCATCAGGAGCTACCTTTACTTTAAATCCGAAGGAAGGTTTCATCTCTTTAAGAAGAAAGGAGATAATGAAACCTCGAAGATAAGGAAGCGAAAGCTCACTCTGCCAAGCCACAATTCTAATGGATAGTCATTGTGACCCCGGGGCTTGGTGTACATAGCAAGAACCCGCTCAAAGTGACGAGATCTTGTATGACTGAGTAAGGCAAGGACCTTATAACCTCCACCACCTATCCTTACTAAGGTAGAGAACCTTCGTAATGAATGGATATTTTTTTTTACATATAGCCATCAGACCATATATGGATGATGGTAAGCAAGCAAACTACGAGCCGACATGGCGGATAAATCCACGCGTCCACCCTTGACGCAAAAACGCTTAGCAAACTCAAATGCACCAGTGTAAGAAAGAAGAGATTTTTGAGTTGAAATTGGAACTCCTAATTGTTGAAAAGACTGAAAATCAACTTCAGCAACTTGCGCATCAGCGATGACAACATCATCACCGAGCACATTGATTGGGACACATCAACTAAAGTGGCTTTTGAACGAGACCTACCGGCTTAGGGGCAGTTGTTACTAAAATGGGTGTACCCGGAACGGGGTTCCGATCTCTAAATGAATCTGCTATACCTACTCGATCTCGATCAAATGGCTTTGGATCTGTCTCTACATCTGGAGTATCTGTAACAGGATATGGAACTCAATATCGATCTGAAACTTGAAGGGGTGCTCCATAGCTTCAACTGATACTGCTTCTAGCCAACATCGGCTATGGATCACGCCCATCATCATAAAGGCATCTTGGTATGGGGTTGGATCATCGGTCCTGGTGATGGCTCCCCTTACTAGTAAAGGGAACTGGAAGGGATGCTATTGGTGCTATCGGTACTGCTCTCGTTATCATCGGCAGATATGCCTCTTTTTCTATTTTCGGGGGTCTTTCTATACTGCTGTTGGTATCGGCTTCTGGATATGCTTTTGCTTCTACTGGTGCTTATGGATCACTTGCTGGATCGAACCCAAAAACGAATAGGTTTGATCGGCCTGGCCTCGGGTGGTGGATCGAATGAACACTCAACTGCGTCATCACGGCATCTATCGCTGCCGTGCCTTTATATCTATATCTCTTCTTTCTTAATAAAGGCGGGGATGGACTCTGAAATACTCCTCCGATCGGTTCCGACAGTCTTTTTTTCACCTTCTCGGCATGATCCAGGCGTTCAAGCTAGCAGATCAAATCATGGGTTCTCATCCCCAACGTTGGGAGAGGCAAGTTAGTTGGTTGGTTGAAATGCGGCTATGCCGGGCGAACTAAAGTCAAGTGGGAGGTGGCATCGTCTAACGTATAATACGAGCACGCTTGCTTTTATTGTTTCACTCTGCTTATTAGGCTTATTTTATTAGTTGAGGCACTGCTGCGTCTGCGTGTTCTCATCTAAGAAAGATGTACAGTGCTCGCGGAGCGCACTTGCGAAGGACCAACGACGATGAAGGAGGAGAAGGAGGAGGAGTAGGAGCTAATTCGTACGGAATCGAATGATTATGAGATAGACAATGAGACAAAGCCAAGAGGGGAGAGCACTTAGACAATTCACTTTGAGTACAGGGAAGTCTGCTGGTAGGAATTCCTCAGGGCGTATTACGATTTTTCATCGAGGGGGTGGATCGAAGCGATTGCAGCGAAGAATTGATCTGAAACGAAGCACTTCGTCTATTGGCATTGTAGAAAGGATAGAATATGACCCTAATCGTTCTTCTCGGATCGCTCCAGTACGATGGATCGAGGGGGTGCAGCTACGCCGCCAGAGGAAATGCAACACGATAGAAGAGTTCGCTCCGCCGCGTAAGATCCTCGAACCTACCACGACCACCATCCGCGGCCTATTTTCGTTCTCTTCCCTGTCCCGGAAGGTGGATCAAAGAAAGGTAGTTTGCTTCTCTCCTGGACCAATGGCGGCTTATGTAGTGGTCGGCCTTCCTACCAGAATGCCTCCTTGGTCGAAGAGCCCCTTTACTAGTAAGGGCGCAGGAAGAAAAAAAACTTGCGCGAAGGACGTCTTCTTCTCTGCCTTCTCCTCTCCAAAGGCCAAGGGAGAGACTGCATCCCTTTCCTTCGGTAGCTCTTGTGGTTTCCCAAGGATAGCGGTAGCTGGGGCAAAGCCCGCTTTCTTCGCTCCGCGAATGAGAGATAAAGTCAGAGGAAAAAACACGTTCTCTCTTTGCGAGGTCCGAAAGTGGAGAACGCATAGCATTCTCTGGGCACATAGGATCAAACGTAAAGCAGCGCTTTCTTGGCAGAGTTTTAGGCGGCAAGATACTTTAGGGCTTGTTGGAGCTGCTGAGCATAACGAATCGAAGCCAAAGACGGATCAAGGTAGCTTGCCTGCCAAGCCGATAGGCGAAAGGCCGAAGGATGGAGCGTGCAAAGTCGATCGTGCACCAGTCACTTATATAATAGCCTGTCATCCATTAGAAAGAGGCAAAATGGTGATGAATTGCGATTGGTCCAAACCTTGAGACTTGAAAAGAGGTGCCCTCGCCCAGAAAGATAAAGAATAAGCGAAAAAGTACTACTATCGGCCCCACAGATAAGATTTGATCGGAAACGCCCCGGACTATAGATATTGAGCTTCGCATACCCAATTGAGCCAAAAGGACTTTGAAAAGGAGCGCTCCTAGAAAGAAGAGCGAGACCTTGCGCGTACCACTCTCCCACGCAGTTCCCATTAAACAACGGAGAATCTCTCTAATCTCGAGCAACTGGACCTTTTTCCGAGTTAACGGAATAGGAGGATTTTTGATTTATAGGAACTGCCGTTATGAAATTGCTAGTTTCACCCTTATCACTAAACACAACTCTACAACGCCTAACAAAACCTTCTTGCCCACCGGATCAGAACAACTAGAATAGAATAAAGAGCTTTAAGTTATAGCTTGCTGGTCTTATCCATGTCGGAAGGCTCGCTCTTCCTTCATTGCTTCGGGCTGTCTTTCTAATATTTCTGACTTTTGTTTTGAAAGACTACTCGAATGAAATAGCTTGCCTTGCTTGCTCGCTCCGGTTAGTTCATACCAAATCGGATCTCCTTTCCTTGCTTTGATCCCCCCTAACCCCCAGCGGGTATTCTTAATATAAATGCATAGAAGAGAATAAGAACTAGGATGAAGTCGCTTCGCTTAGTAGCGTCCTGGCTTACTTATCCTTAATTCAAGGTCTCCCTAATAGTAATAGGATATCTGAAAAAGGTGAAAGGATGAAGGATTTCATCCCGGAGAAGAAGCATATCATAGAAAAGGTGACCAAGCCTCCTCAGCCAAAAAAGGAGAGCGTAGGGTAGAGCTCTGGAAAGAAGAATTTCAGGTTTCTTCGGATAGCGGTCCAAAGAAGTTCTACCCAAAGAAGAGGCAGTTCAATCCCCTCAAGACTTCCATAGAGCGAATCCTCGCTCGTATCAAGAATGATCAGTACGTTCGATGGCCAAGGCCGTTGGGACCTGAGCCCGGCGATGGCAGCCGAAACCCGACCAAGTACTGCGATTTTCACAAGTCCCATGGTCACGAGACAAAAGGGTGCAAGGCCCTGAGGCATCAGATTCAAGACCTGATTGAGTGTGGCTACCTACAAGATTACGTAAGCCACCCTGCTCTAACCTAATCGTTCGGAATTCAATCTTTTAGCGGTGTATATAATATAAGCCAGAATTATAATGAAGACGATAAGTTATCGTCTGATCGTCTTTTTTTCTTTAGTGAAGGCAGGCTTTGAGCACCCATATTTCGACTTTCTACCCCGAGTTGTGATTCTAGGGATTCAATACTTTAAAGGAGAGGATATCTAGCCACTTGAAAGGACATATCGGATTGGAGGGCAAGGTAGGAATGAGATAAATGCCAGATGAGGAATCTATGAAAGGGATTGAAATACCCGATGAAGATTCCCCCGATTAACCCAGAGATGGGCGCCTAGGATCTACTTCTCTCATCTGCTTGAAGCCTCTCACTCCTTATAGGTACCGACCTTAAGATTGAACTCTTGGGAGAGCTACTGCCTTCCTAACTTGAATCGAATCCCGGATATTGATCGGTGCCTAGAGAGGACCTTAGTAGGTTCAACTCCTCTGGATGCGAGGAGGGGTGAAAGGCATGGAAATAAGGGAATGAAAGTCAATGATCAGCTGCTTTCCCCGAGGTTATCCCACCCAGGCGGTAGCATTGAACTACCATCCAAGGACCCCTATATGTCGATGTCGAAATAAGGCTTCATCGAAGCATAACCGTACATTTTGTACCAGCCAAGTCCCGGATGAAAATAAGGCAGCGTCGAAATCCTGCCCGAGGATGAAAGAGAATGAAATCTCGCAGCTCCGTAATACGTTAATGCATTGTTTCGTAACCCGCCCCAAATAACATCATACCCTTTAGAGTACTTTTATTAGGAAGGCAAAACTTGGTTATGACTGGGCCGATTAAGAAACTATAGTCTTAGCGACTAGCGGCATACGCGGCTAAGGAGTGATGCTCTCTCTCATCTTGTCCAGTTGTTACCATTCATTGGTCAGTTTTAGGTGTCTTCTCAGCTAGATCATCCAGCTATTAGTACGAGCATTTCTGTTGGTTATACCATTTCCCCTGGGAGCCGGGTCTGACATGCTACTAACGGCACCTTCTTTACTTACTCATTATCAGCCGAAACCATGACCAACCATTAGACTTCCGAATCCGCCTATGCCCAAGCGGTATGATTCGGAGTCCACCAACTCTCAATTCCTCATAATCAGATTCTAGATAGAATGGATAGAGATTCTTAGGTGCTCAGTCAAGTCTAGTTATTACGCTGCTTTGGGCAATACGGAGTCCCGGGTTGAGGAGCGTAGTGAGTGGTTCATGCGCTTAGTAGCGTTGCCGTCTGTCCTCTTCCTTTAGGTTGAGCTGTAGAGCTGTTATCTCCCCGCCTCCTTCGGTTCGTAGTTTGATACTTTCTCATTTATGGTGATATGGGATAATTTCTTTTCCATTTTGCATGCTCGGATCTTGGGGACCAACGATCAAACCTTAACTTCTCATCGGGGACTTCACCGATGGTTCCGATTCTGCTAGCTTGTGAGCCTGGGTAGTCCTTCGGTGGAGTGAGGAAAGGAGCACGTGGCTGTGGATCATGAGCCTATCGTACTTTACTAGTCCGTCAGCTGATAAACTAGAGAGACCTCAAATGCTTTAAAATAAAGCCTGCCTCGGCTACTACCAAGAAATTCCCTCGATCCCCAAGTCACTAACTTTCTGTTGATCGCGTAGCTACTTAGTTCATGTATGCCACAGCAGCGGAAGGTAGCATGAAGAAGAAAAAACCTCTATCTCTTTCTTGCTCAGTAACCTGCTATATTAATCGGCTACATTGAGCGAGACGAGGACGAGTAGAACAGTAAGGTCAGAACTGAGAACTTCGTGCGGTTTGTGGGCTGGTCGTTCCTCAATACGTGGAGCCAAGGAGGCAAGTGAGCTGGTTCCGACCGATGAATTTCAATAAACCTATCAAAAATGTGATGTTTCAAGGTAGCGGCCGAGGGCTCGTGAGTTCATGAATGTAAGAAGGGGACTTATGGTCGTGAATCGTGCAGGTATTTGTGCTGGACGCTCCGACTGCCTTCATTAGCTGTTCCAGGGCATCTTCAATAACAAGACAAGAAGGTGACACGAGAGCTTTTAGCCGGCAGTGGAATGGCTTTCATCGCCTTTTCTACTGATCTGGACGAATCTGATTGGAATTGCCGTGTGCATTAAAGTGCTCCTTGCTTTTTGTCGCGAAAGAGTTTCGCTCTGCCCTTTGATAGTAGTGATGGGTCCGCCTGGCTGTACCCAATAGTGCTCACTGGCCTCTTTCTAGTATCTTTAATGTACAGAGGCGAACGTATGTGCTAACTCCGAATTTAGCATAATGAGAATAGAGTCGCTAACGCTCATTGTTTAGTCTTGGAAGAAACCTTTGTTCCTTCTCTGGATTCCCAATTAGAGACAGCTGCTCCCTTTTTGTCTTCTTTAGTTTTCAGGATCTAGGATGAGAAATGTAAGTACGAGACACTCGCCCACCCTTGCTTGGTGTAATAGCGGGAATTGAGACTCCTCAGTTTCAGTTTGAAGTTTCAATCTTCGGATCATGATCAAGCTGGGGTTTCCAAACACCCGTACCGGGCGAATGCAACCACTTCTTCTGTCTAGGCGACATGATCGACTTCTGCTGTTGAAAGCTAAGCATACCCAGGAAGATACTACTTTGGGGTGAAATAGATCTTCCTCCTCATTCACCATGCCATGGTAGCGCAACTCGAGGGATAGCGTTCATCCTAGGGGTGGGGTGAGCTGCGTTAGTTGGTCTTTGAATATCAATCAGTCTTGCTTGGTATGGATATTCGCCCTTTCTTCCTCTTTTCTTTTCTTTTCTTTCCTAAGGTATAAGAAGCTTCAATAAGATATGCATTCAACCTAATTGGATTGAAAGTCAAGGTCAGGTCAATGAGTTTCGCTCTTGCTAAGTGCACTACCAGATCGTGTGCTGCCAGGCCAGATCGATCCATTCTGATGTTCGTCAGTGGGCAAGGCCAGTTCAGTTGGTTAGGCGGGACTGCCGCAGTTAAGGCGAGGCAAATAGCTACCGAGACTCTCCTAGTGTACCGGGGGTGGAGGTATCCATAATTGCGTAGATAAGGAAAGTCGAATTTTCACCTATCCTGATCGCCTACCTACTAAGTGCTGCTATTCACTATCACTTCATTCTTCCTATTAAACTGAACGATCATTTATGGCATTGATCAAGCACACAGGAACGTCTCTCGAAGCAAAGTTTGGCCATATTTCAGTTATGCTGACTCCTAGCTAGCTCTCCTTACTCCCAGTTAGACGGTTATAGTAGGAGGTGCAACTAGAGTTGTTGGGTGCTTCGATCGGTGATCAGGAGGTGGAACCTGGGTTATTGGTGTAATGAACCATGTCAGGATTGCGATAGTTAGACCTTCCTTTTTGGTTTGTACCGACCAGTGAGCCGTAATGAATGCAAATAGGAATCCTCCTCAAATCGGAATGTTTAGGATAAGGTTCGTTCAGTATGCAAAGGTGCGATCTCGGGAGAGTACGGTCAAGAAGAATAGAGGAGAGAGGCTCGATGCAATTGAGTTGATTGTAAACAAGGCTTGATGCAATCGAGTTGACTGCAGACAAGGCTCGATGCAATTGAGAAGAAGCGACTAACCAGATAAGCGGTCAAAGCTTTTGAATTGCGGTAGTACAGGGATCGGGGACCTTTTCAGAAGGTGTACGCTCAGTAAAGGTCCCGGGCGATTCATGCGCTTGCGAAGATCAGATTCATGCTCAGGTAGCAGAGCGCTTTAATAAAAAGGAAGGTGACGCCTTTGACCCCCTGGGCCTGTCTGACTCCCTAGGCTTGCCTGAACGTAGGACCCGAGCGGCGACTTTAGCGCTTTTGATCGGAGCTTTCATTG